AAGAGATCTATTCATTGATAAGAAAAAGAAAAAACGTGAACGGTGATTGGATTGATGATAAAATAGAATTCTGGGTCGCGAACAGTGATTCGATTGATGATGAAGAAAGAGAATTCTTGGTTCAGTTCTCCACCTTAACGACAGAAAAAAGGATTGATCAAATTCTATTGAGTCTGACTCATAGTGATCATTTATCAAAGAATGACTCTGGTTATCAAATGATTGAACAACCGGGATCAATTTCCTTACGATACTTAGTTGACATTCATCAAAAGGATCTAATGAATTATGAGTTCAATAGATCCTGTTTAGCAGAAAGACGGATATTCCTTGCTCATTATCATACAATCACTTATTCACAAACCTTGTGTGGGGCTAATATTTTTCATTCCCCATCTCCTCATGGAAAACCCTTTTCGCTCCGCTTAGCCCTATCCCCTTCTAGAGGTATTTTAGTGATAGGTTCTATAGGAACTGGACGATCCTGTTTGGTCAAATATCTAGCGACAAACTCCTATGTTCCTTTCATTACGGTATTTCCGAACAAGTTCCTGGATGACAAGCCTAAAGGTTATCCTATTGATGATATCGATATTGATGATAGTGACGATATTGATGATAGTAATGATGACCTTGATATTGATACGGAGCTGCTAACTATGACGAATGTGCTAACTATGTATATGACGACGAAAATAGACCGATTTGATATCACCCTTCAATTCGAATTAGCAAAAGCAATGTCTCCTTGCATAATATGGATTCCAAACATTCATGATCTGCATGTGAATGAGTCGAATTACTTATCCCTCGATCTATTAGAGAACTATCTCTCCAGGGATTGTGAAAGATGTTCCACTGGAAAGATTCTTGTTATTGCTTCGACTCATATTCCCCAAAAAGTGGATCCCGCTCTAATAGCTCCAAATAAATTAAATACATGCATTAAGATACGAAGGCTTCTTCTTCCACAACAACGAAAGCACTTTTTCATTCTTTCATATACTAGAGGATTTCACTTGGAAAAGAAGATGTTCCATACTAACGGATTCGGGTCCATAACCATGGGTTCCAATGCGCGAGATCTTGTAGCACTTATCAATGAGGCCCTATCAATTAGTATTACACAGAAGAAATCCATTATAGAAACTAATACAATTAGATCAGCTCTTCATAGAAAAACTTGGGATTTTCGATCCCAGATAAGATCGGTTCAGGATCATGGGATCCTTTTCTATCAGATAGGAAGGGCTGTTACACAAAATGTACTTCTAAGTAATTGCCCCATAGATCCTATATCTATCTATATGAAGAAGAAATCATGTAAGGGAGGGGATTCTTATTTGTACAAATGGTACTTCGAACTTGGAACGAGCATGAAGAAATTAACGATACTTCTTTATCTTTTGAGTTGTTCTGCCGGATCGGTCGCTCAAGATCTTTGGTCTTCATCCAGACACGATGAAAAAAATTGGATCACTTCTTATGGATTCGTCGAGAACGATTCTGATCTAGTTCATGGCCTATTACTATTATTACTATTAGAAGTAGAAGGCGCTCTGGCTCTGGCGGGATCCTCACGGACAGAAAAATATTGCAGTCAGTTTGATAATAATCGAGTGACATTACTTCTTCGGTCCGAACCAAGGAATCAGTTAGATATGATGCAAAATGGATCTTGTTCTATCGTTGATCAGAGATTTCTATATGAAAAATACGAATCGGAGTTTGAAGAAGGGGAAGGGGCCCTCGATCCGCAACAGATAGAGGAGGATTTATTCAATCACATAGTTTGGGCTCCTAGAATATGGCGATTTGATTGTATCGAAAGGCCCACTGAATTGGGATTTCCCTATTGGACTGGGTCATTTCGGGGCAAATGGATCATTTATCATAAAGAGGGTGAGCTTCAAGAGAATGATTCGGAGTTCTTGCAGAGTGGAACCATGCAGTACCAGACACGAGATAGATCTTCCAAAGAACAAGGCTTTTTTCGAACAAGCCAATTCATTTGGGACCCTGCGGATCCATCCTTTTCCCTATTCAAAGATCAGCCCTCTGTCTCTGTGTTTTCACGTCGAGAATTCTTTGCAGATGAAGAGATGTCAAAGGGGCTCATTGCTTCCCAAACAAATCCTCCTACATCTATATATAAACGCTGGTTCATCAAGAATACGCAAGAAAAGCACTTCGAATTGTTGATTCATCGCCAGAGATGGTTTAGAACCAATAGTTCATTATCTAATGGATCTTTCCGTTCTAATACTCTATCCGAGAGTTATCAGTATTTATCAAATCTGTTCCTATCTAACGGAACGCTATTGGATCAAATGACAAAGACATTGTTGAGAAAGAGATGGCTTTTCCCGGATGAAATGAAACATTTGATTCATGTACCAGGAGAAAGATTCCCCATTCCTTAGCCGTAAAGATATGTGCCCATGAAAAGGGGATTAAGTGGAACAGAATTGGCCGGATGGTAGAGTCGTGGAAACACTTG